ATCTTGGCGGAATTGCCACATATGAAATTGAGCACAATTTTGCAAAGAAATACCCCACTTGTTTCTCGAGAAGAGATGGGAAACATGCTCAATATCGTTTGATTGAATAGTTGCCTCAGCTCCTTGTTGTTTGAAGAAACCCTCCACTTCAATTGGTCTTTTTTCACGAAAAGCAGACATGAGATAACAAATCAAGTGTTTCACTAAGATTTCGAATAGCTGCCCCGAATTCAAGTTGATTATGTTTCGCTTCTTCCTCGGAGAAAGACGATCAAAGAATTCCCAATCAGGGTCCTTGCGGATCGGATCATCCGTATAGGATACAAAAAGAAACTCCAGATATTTGATATCTTTCTCTTTGAATAAGATCTCAATTCCAGCTACGGTTTCATTAGATATCTTACAACTAGAATCCCTCTTTTTTCCGATCCGTTTCCTCCACCACCGCGAACCCCAGTTAGATTCAGGCATGATACACTTTTTAGTTATTGGGAGAACCCAAGCACTCTCTTTCGGATCCATGAAACAACTCTCAGAGATCTTTTTCCCTTTTGGAAGATACAGGAGCGAAACAATCAACCTATTGATATTGGAAGACCAAAAAGATTCTTCCAATCTATCATTTCTGGGTCCTATGGAATTCATAGGTATAGGAAGAAGCCCCATCAAATAGATATTTTTTCTTTCGACCATCTTTCGATTGTTCATACGATATATAAGGACCGCTACTACAAGCAGTACTACACCTTTGATCGTGAAATATCGATTGCTTGTTGAACCCTGTGAATCATGTGAAAGGAGGATCCTCCAAATTCGAAGGTCAAAGAGTTTCATAAAACGTTCTTGGTGAAAAAAAATGTGAGTGAAAGATCCCACTGAATCGAATTTGGTCCATGAATCTAAGAAATAGAGAGAATTCTTATTCTTGATCTCTCTCAATATCTCTCTCAATTCGAAGATCCAGAATTGGAATTGATGTCCTCGTTCTTCCATCGATTTGATCCTCCTGAAAATTTTTTTTTTCATAGACTTGATTTCTCCTATCAATTTGATTTCAATTAGAATGTGAGTTATTTACGATAATAGAATCCCTGGTAAGCATCCATGGCTGAATGGTAGTAAGCCCAACTCATAATTGGCATATTCATGGATTCGATTCCTGCTAAAGATTTGATTTCAATTAGAATGTGAGTTATTTACGATAATAGAATCCCTGGTAAGCATCCCGAGAATTCTTGATCTCTTTCAATATCTCTCTCAAGCCGAAGATCCAGGATTGGAATTGATGTCCTTTCATAGACTTGATTTCTCCTATCAATTTGATTTTAATTAGAATGTGAGTTATTTACGATAATAGAATCCCTGGTAAGCATCCACGGCTGAATGGTAGTAAGCCCAACTCATAATTGGCATATTCATGGATTCGATTCCTGCTAAAGACTTGATTTCTCCTATCAATTTGATTTTAATTAGAATGTGAGTTATTTACGATAATAGAATCCCTGGTAAGCATCCATGGCTGAATGGTTAAAGCGCCCAACTCATAATTGGCATATTCGTAGGTTCGATTCCTGCTGGATGCACGCCAGCGGGAACGTTCAATAAGTCTATTGGAATTGGCTCTGTATCAATGGAATCTCCCCATCCATACATAACGAATTGGTATGGTATATTCATACTATAACATATGAAGAGTAAGAACTAGAATTCTTATCGATACTGGAACTAATAGGGAAGAAAATGGATTTATGGATGGAATCAAATATGAAGTCTTTACAGAAAAAAGTATTCGGTTATTGGAGAACAATCAATATACTTCTAATGTCGAATCAGGATCAACTAGGACAGAAATAAAGCATTGGGTCGAACTCTTCTTTGGTGTCAAGGTAATAGCGATGAATAGTCATCGACTCCCGGGAAAGGGTAGAAGAAGGGGACCTATTATGGGACATACAATGCATTACAGACGTATGATCATTACGCTTCAACCGGGTTATTCTATTCTAACTCTTATACAGAAAAGAACTTAAATCAAAATACTTAATAACACGGCGATACATTTATACAAAACTTCTACCCCGAGCACACGCAATGGAGCCGTAGACAGTCAAGTGAAATCCAATCCACGGAAGAATTTGATCTATGGACAGCATCATTGTGGTAAAGGTCGTAATGCCAGAGGAATCATTACCGCAGGGCATAGAGGGGGAGGTCATAAGCGTCTATACCGTAAAATCGATTTTCGACGGAATGAAAAAGACATATCTGGTAGAATCGTAACCATAGAATACGACCCTAATCGAAATGCATACATTTGTCTCATACACTATGGGGATGGTGAGAAGAGATATATTTTACATCCCAGAGGGGCTATAATTGGAGATACCATTGTTTCTGGTACAGGAGTTCCTATATCAATGGGAAATGCCCTACCTTTGAGTGCGGTTTGAACTATTGATTTACGTAATTGGAAGTAACCAATTAGGTTTACGACGAAACCTAGAAATCGATCACTGATCCAATTTGAGTACCTCTACGGGATAGACCTCAACAGAAAACTGAAGAGTAACGGCAGCAAGTGATTGAGTTCAGTAGTTCCTCATATAAAATTATTGACTCTAGAGATATGGTAATATGGAGAAGACAAAATTGTTTGAAGCACGGGCAGAACCGGAAGCACCCCTTCTTTCAAAGAGAGGAAGGAGGACGGGTTATTCACATTTCATTTGATGGTCAGAGGCGAATTGAAAGCTAAGCAGTGGTCATTCTAAAGATCCCCCGGGGAAAAATAGAGATGTCTCCTACGTTACCCGTAATATGTGGAAGTATCGACGTAATTTCATAGAGTCATTCGGTCTGAATGCTACATGAAGAACATAAGCCAGATGACGGAACGGGGAGACCTAGGATGTATAAGATCATAACATGAGTGATTCGGCAGATTTGGATTCCTATATATCCACTCATGTGGTACTTCATCATACGATACGATTCATATAAGATCCATCTGTCTAGATATCATCATAGACATCCAGAAAGCCGTATGCTTTGGAAGAAGCTTGTACAGTTTGGGAAGGGGTTTTTTTTTGATCAAAAAGAAGAATCTACTTCAACCGATATGCCCTTAGGCACGGCCATACATAACATAGAAATCACACTTGGAAAGGGTGGACAATTAGCTAGAGCAGCAGGTGCTGTAGCGAAACTGATTGCAAAAGAGGGTAAATCGGCCACGTTAAGATTACCATCTGGGGAGGTCCGTTTGATATCCACAAACTGCTCAGCAACAGTCGGACAAGTGGGTAATGTTGGGGTGAACCAGAAAAGTTTGGGTAGAGCCGGATCTAAGTGTTGGCTAGGTAAGCGTCCTGTAGTCAGAGGAGTGGTTATGAACCCTGTAGACCATCCCCATGGGGGTGGTGAAGGGAGAGCCCCGATTGGTAGAAAAAAACCCACAACCCCTTGGGGTTATCCTGCGCTTGGAAGAAGAAGTAGGAAAAGGAATAAATATAGTGATAGTTTGATTCTTCGTCGCCGTAAATAGGAATATGGAAAATCCAATAGAATAGGTTTCTTCGTCTTTACAAAAGAAAAAAGGAGGAATTCACAACTGTGACACGTCCACTCAAAAAAAATCCTTTTGTAGCTAATCATTTATTGAGAAAAATTGAGAAACTAAACATGAAGGAGGAAAAAGAGATAATATTAACTTGGTCCCGGGCATCTACCATTATACCCACAATGATCGGACATACAATTGCTATCCATAATGGAAAGGAACATTTACCTATTTATATAACAGACGATATGGTCGGTCACAAATTGGGAGAATTCGCGCCTACTCTGACTTTCAACGGACACCCGAAAAAGGATAATAGATCTCGTCGTTAATAAAGTGAAGTAGGCGCTCATCATTCATTGGTGGGAGGTGAACCTTATGTCAAAGTGGAGAAAGTGGAAGAAGGTTTTGCAAAAGATGAAGACGAAGAGGAGCTTAATTACACAAGTAAAAGCTGTAGCTCAAAATATATGTATGTCCGCTCACAAAGCACGAAGAGTCGTTGATCAGATCCGCGGGCGTTCCTACGAAGAAACACTTATGCTACTCGAACTAATGCCTTATCGAGCATCTTATCCCATTTTTAAATTGGTTTATTCTGCAGCAGCAAATGCTAGTCACAATAAAAGTTTCAACGAAGCCGATTCAGTCATTAGTAAAGCCGAAGTCAATGGGGGTACTATCATGAAAAGGTTCAAACCTCGGGCTCGAGGACGTAGTTATCCGATAAAAAGACCCACCTGTCATATAACTATTGTAGTGAGGGATAGCTCTAAAAAGAAAACGGATAAGATATCTATTTAGAAACAAAAGATATATGGAAATATCTTATAATGGAGAAATATTTAGAGAAAGGGAGGAAGAGAGAACAAAAATATGGGTCAAAAAATAAATCCACTCGGTTTACGACTTGGGGAAAACCAAAAGCATCGCTCCCTTTGGTTCGCAGAATCAAAAAGTTATTCTCTGGGTCTCCAGGAAGATGAAAAAATAAGGGATTGTATCAAGAAGTATGTACAAAAAAATTGGAGAATATCCTCGGTTTTTGAAGGAATTGCACATATAGAAATTCAAAAAAAAATCGATCTGATTCAGATCATTATCCATATGGGATCCCCAAAATTATTAAAAGAGAGTCGAACGCGAGGAATCAAAGAATTAGAGATCAATGTACAAAAAGGATTGAATTCTGTGAACTGGAAACTTAACATTGCTATCACAAAACTTAACATTGCTATCACAAAAATGACAAAACCCTATAGACACCCTAATTTTCTTGCAGAATATATAGCTCTACAATTAAAAAATAGAGTTTCCTTTCGAAAGGCAATGAAAAAAGCTATTCAATTAACTAAACAAGTAAATACGAAGGGAATTCAAGTGCAATTAGCAGGGCGTATCGGCGGAAAAGAAATTGCACGTGTCGAATGGATCAGAGAAGGTAGGGTTCCCCTACAAACCATTCGAGCTAAAATTGATCATTGTTCCTTTCCAGTTCGAACTATCCATGGAGTATTAGGAATCAAAATTTGGATATTTGTAGACGAGCAATGATGGGACTTTCCTTGTCATTCTATCCAGTGATAGAACAAAAAATGACAAACTGTTCTTTTGACCCTCGATGAAAAATGAGCCATTAGAATTCTATAAGGTTGAATAAACAATTCGATTGAACTTTTGGTAGAATTGCTATGCTTAGTGTGTGACTCGTTGGTTTTTCTTTAGAGTTGGGAACCCAAAAAATGGACTGTACCCTAACTAATAACTACTATAGAACTTATAACCAGCTCATTGCTTTGTATTATCGATATCCAAGGAACCAGTTATTATATGATGCGTCAATCATATAGTAGTAGCAACTGAAATCTTTTTTTTTTTCATAAATGAAAAATCTCATCTCATTCATTATGGGTTGTGAAGTGAAAATAGGGGGATGTGGGTAAATGGAAGGATGAGAGAAAGAGAGAAGGAGAATCCAAACGGTATAGAATTCCAATATGTATGGTCTATTATAAACCATCTCATACTCATAAAAGGCAGTGTGATAAAGCATCAATATGGATTCTTCCATAATGAGACGATTCATAGAAAAAAAATACAAATAATAAAGAGCTTCGAGTCAATAGAGACTGAGGAAATTGACTTGGGAACGGATTGGAATTGGGGAGCTCCATTGCAGAGTTCAGGCCTAGCCATTAATGGAGAAGCTATGGGAACGACGGAACCTGTGACTGCAGAAGATTCTATGGAAAACGGAATCCCAATGATTCATTGGGTGGGATGGCGGAACCAACCGGGAACCCATTGATTTATTATGAGAGGCGATGGGTTAACCCTACGAATGAAGCAAATATGAAAAGAGTAAATATTCGCCCGCGAAACCCTTATTGATTTGCAAATTCTTAGCCGATTCGGTAAGGGTCAAGGATTCGTAAGAAACAAAAAAAAAAAGAAAGGGATTCTTTTTTCTATACTTTCTATACAGAAATAGAGAAATATAGAGAAATATAGAAAGATCTATATAGCCGTATACATCAAGTATATAAGATATACAGATTCATACGTAACAGATTCAATATCAATAAATCCCACGATTTAGTGTATTTTTTCAAAAAATACACGTGTATCTGTAATATTGTTGAATCGTTTCATTCGCGAGGAGCTGGATGAGAAGAAACTCTCATGTCCGGTTCTGCAGTAGAGATGGGATTGAGAAAGAACCATCAACTATAACCCAAAAAGAACCAGATTCCGTAAACAACATAGAGGAAGAATGAAGGGAATATCTTATCGGGGAAATCATATTTGTTTCGGGAAATATGCTCTTCAGGCACTTGAACCCGCCTGGATCACATCTAGACAAATAGAAGCGGGGAGACGAGCAATGACACGATATGCGCGCCGTGGTGGAAAAATATGGGTACGTATATTTCCCGACAAACCCGTGACAGTAAAACCTACGGAAACACGTATGGGTTCGGGGAAAGGATCCCCCCGATACTGGGTATCTGTTGTTAAACCGGGTCGAATACTTTATGAAATGGGTGGAGTATCCGAAACGGTAGCCAGAGCAGCTATTTCAATAGCTGCATACAAAATGCCTATCCGAACGCAATTCATTATTGCGGGATAGGGATGTGGAACCGGATATTTGTGATGAAAAAGACAATCGCAGATTTAGATTTCTTTATTTCTATTTTTGGACAGACAATATTTCTTTCTTTTTTCCTTCTACCTTGGCATTGAAAGAAGAGATTCAATTCAAAAAAAAAAAATGATATGATTCAACCTCAGACCCATTTGAATGTAGCGGACAACAGCGGGGCTCGAGAATTGATGTGTATTCGAATTATAGGAGCTAGTAATCGCCGATATGCTCATATTGGTGACGTTATTGTTGCTGTAATCAAAGAGGCATTGCCCCATATGCCTCTCGAAAGATCAGAAGTGATCAGAGCTGTAGTTGTACGTACCCGTAAAGAACTCCGGCGTGACAGCGGTATGATAATCCAATATGATGACAATGCAGCAGTTGTCATTAATAAGGAAGGAAATCCAAAAGGAACTCGAGTTTTTGGAGCAATCGCTCAAGAATTGAGACAATTGAATTTTACTAAAATAGTCTCATTAGCTCCTGAAGTATTCTAAATACTAGTAGATGAGACTATGATATAGTCGGTTATCTGAAATAGATCAACTAGTAGATTGTGTTTCAGGCATATACTTTAAATAATTCGTAAAGAAATAACGAAAAATTCACATAAAAAAAAAAGCGGAACACGTTGATTATATCAAAACTGGGGGGCACCAATAATTCTAGTTCGACATGAGTAGGGACACTATTGCAGAGATATTAACTTTTCTAAGAAATGCCGACATGGATAAAAAAGGAACGGTTCGAATAGCATCGACTAAGATCACTGAAAGCGTTGTGAAAATACTTCTACGCGAGGGTGTTCTTGAAAACAGTAGAAAACATCGGGAAAACAACAAATCTTTCTTGGTTTCAACCCTGCGACATAGAAGAAATAGGAAAGGAACATATAGAAAGATTTTCAAGCGTATCAGCCGACCCGGTCTACGAATCTATTCCAACTATCAATGCATTCCTAGAATTTGTTGCGGGATGGGGATGGCAATTCTTTCGACTTCTCGAGGTATAATGACAGATCGAGAAGCTAGACTAGAAGGAATTGGAGGGGAAGTTTTGTGTTATATATGGTGATCCTTCTGGTATCCGAATTGGATCCGCAACTTCCTCTATTTATGAAAAAAGAGAAGAAAAACAGGTTGTTTAGTATCACTTACCTTTTCTTCCTTTATTTTGGTAGTTTAGTATCACTTACCTTTTCTTCCTTTATTTTGGTAGTTTCGATCACTTATTTTTTTATGATTTTCATTTGAGGGGAGGGTGTACCCAACATGGACGAGAGGGAAAAAAAAACCATTTACGAAGGCTTAATTATTGACTCGCTTCCAAATGGTATGTTTCGGGTTCGTTTAGAGAATAAAGATGAAAACCTGATTCTCGGTTATATTTCGGGGAAAATCCGACGAAGTTTTATACGGATACTACCAGGAGATAGAGTTCAAATAGAGGTGGGTCCTTATGATTCAACCAGGGGACGTATCATTTTCAGGCTGCCAAAACGAGAAAAAGAGAAAGAGAAAGAGAAAGAGAAAGATTCGGAGAACTAGGTATGGGTGACTTTTTAAACATTCCTTCGTGGAGATACAATTCGAAGTTCAAAATTTCAAGAGACTTATTTTCTTACAAGGAGTCGATTCGGAATTAAGGTAAGGAATCAAATGAAAAAGAGAGTCTCTGTTCGTAAAATTTGCGAAAAATGTCGTCTGCTCCGTAGGAGGAGACGACTTGTAGTAATTTGTTTCAATCCGAGGCATAAATTTTGTCAAAAATAATCTTTTTAAAAAGAAAAGGGGATTTTCTAAAGGACCCGATGGACAAATAAAGGATCCGTTTTGGTATGAAATGGATATATCCGTATATCTTTGATTCATATTTATGAGATGACAACATAAGGTATGAGAAAAACTAGACCAAGAATTGGTTCACGTAGGTGGGGGCGTATTGGTTCGCGTTCACGTAAGAGTGTACGCAGAATACCAAAAGGAGTGATTCATGTTTTAGCAGGATTTCATAATACTATTGTTACTGTTACAGATGTGCGAGGTCAAGTGGTTTATTGGTCCTCTGCTGGTACTTGTAGATTCAAGGGACCAAGAAAGGCGACACCGTTTGCTGCTCAAACCGCAGCAGGAGATGCTATTCGTACAGTAGTGGATCAGGGTATGAAACGAGCAGAAGTCATGATAAAGGGTCCTGGTCCCGGAAGAGATGCAGTATTACGAGCTATTCGTAGAAGTGGTATACGATTAAGTCTCATACGTGACGTAACCCCAATTGCACATAATGGATGTAGGCCGCCCCTTAAGCGGCGTGTGTAGAAATCAGAATTGATATGATTTTTTGAAATCTAAGAAAAGATACAACTTATTTCTTTACAATAACAAATTTCTTTACAATAACAAAGGAAACTCAATTTTTTCAATGAAAGGAGGTTCAAATATGAATACACGAGGAAAGAGGATAGAAGCATCCACTAGAAAACCAGAGTGGAGATGCGTTGCATCGAAAACGGTAGGTGACGGGAAAAAGGCAAGGAACGGTAAGATGCTCCAATACTCTCGCTTTGTTCTCTTTCCACTTTTGAGGGGACAGGGTGAGACTATAGGCTTTGCCCTTCGAAGAGCCTTACTTGGAGAAGTAGAAGGAACGTATATCACACGTGCAAGATTTGTAAATGTAAACCCTGAAAACAGCAGACCACACGAGTTTTCTATGCTTTTTGGTATGCAAGAACCTATGCAGGAAATCTTGCACAATCTTCAAGAAATTTGCTTGAGGGGTAATCTGCATGGAACTCATGACGCATTCATTCTAGTCCGGGGTCCTAAATTGGTAACCGCTAAAGATATCATCTTACCACCTTTTGTGGAAGTAATTGATGCCGAACACTTTATAGCAACTGTGGTGAAACCAATTGATTTGCATATTGAATTAAAAATCGAGAGGTGTCGCGGCGGATACCGCGATAGGGAAGCGGATTCTGCCTATTATGAAGATGGAGGCTTTGATATTTATGGGTTTTTCTCGCCTGTTCAAGGAATGAATCATGGTGTTTATTCGTTTCAAGGGGAAAATAAAGAGATTCTTTTTCTCGAAATATGGACGGATGGGAGTCTCACTCCGAGAGAGGTATTCCGCGAAGCTTCTCGGAAATTAATTGATTTTTTTAGCCTAGCTCTAAATGAGGAAGGGACAAAACAAAAAAAAGATACGGAAGACCCGAAGGAAGAAGAGACAGAAGAGTCGGAGGAAAAAGAAGGTCTAGGGTTTGATCGTCTAAAGGACGCTCAAAACCCATCGCATCCATGCCAGCATCTTGCACCCCTAATTTCTTTGTTACGAGAACTAGGGGGCAGAGAGGGGGCATTGAAATGCGTGACTCTAGACCAATTCCCCTTTACACGCGGGACCTATCTTTGTCTTCAAAGGTACGAGATTTTGACTTTATGGGACTTTTTGAAGCTCACGGACAAAGATTTTGCGAGAATAAGAATTCCCCTTAGCGTGAGGGAGTATGCGCTTGTATGGGAATTCTTGGAGATGTATTCCCTATTTGTTGATGAACCTTCGGGTTGGTCTTAAATCTGTTGGATTTCTTTTTCTTTTCTAAAAAGAAAGAAATCCAACAGATTTAAGAGATGTATCTAGGGAGGATTCGCCTTGAAGCGACTATTCCCTAGATACATACGCGTTGTATTTCACGGTTCAATCAATTTGAAAAAGACCTAAAGTTAGA